ACCGACGAAACAATGTCACTCGATCATTATCAAACGGACTGCAATCTTTTTCTGTCCGCGAGGATCCCACCAGAGCGCCTTCTATTTCTAATAGGCCATGAACTAGATCAGAATCATTCTGAACGAATCCACAAGAAGTGATCCCATTTCTTTCATCGGGTCCGAGTGGAGACCAAAGATCTTCAGCGACCGATCCGGCAGAACAACTCAAAAGATAAAGAAGTATCGTTAATCTCTTCATGCTCGTTCCAAGCTCGAAGTACCATTTGTACAAATAAGAATCCCCTTCCTGACATGATTCCTTCTTCATATAGATAGATATAGGATCTATAAGGCAATTACTTAAAAGTACAGTTTGTGCAACAGCCCTTCCTATCTGATAGAAAAGGATCCCATCATCCTGAACCGATCTTACCCGGGCTCGCAAATCCCAAGTTTGTTTATGAAGAGCGAATCTAATTGTATTAGTGTCTAGAATGGATTTCTTCTGTGTAATACTAATTGATAGGGCCTCATTGGTAAGTGCTACAAGATCTCGTGCATTGGAACCCATGGTTATGGACCCGAATCCATTAGTATGGAACATTTTATTTTCCAAGTGAAATCCCCTAGTATATGAAAGGGTGAAAAAGTGCTTTCGTTGTTGTGGGCTAAGAAGCCTTCGTATCTTAATGCATGTATTTGATTTATTCGGAGCTATTAGAGCAGGATCCACTTTTCTGGGAATATGAGTCGAAGCAATAACAAGAATATTGCTAGTGGAGCATCTTTCACAATCCCCGGAGAGCTCGTTCGCTAATAGACCGAGGGATAAGTAATTCGACTCATCCACATACAGATCATGAATGTTTGGAATCCATACTATGCAAGGAGACATTGCTTTTGCTAATGCGAATGGAAGGGTGACCTCAAATGGTTCATCTTCTAGTTCCGGCATTATATCCATAGTTAGCTCATCCTCCATAGTTAGCAGCTCCGTCTCAATCTCAAGGTCATCATCATCATCGCTATCGTCACTCTCATCAAAAGCGTCACTCTCATCAAAATCGTCACTCTCATCAAAAATGTCAATCTCATCAAAACGGACACCCTGAAAAAAACCGTCACCCTCAAACAAACCAGAATCGCCACTCCCCTCATCCTCAAAATCGAGTTGATCAACAAGAAAATCTTTAGGCTTGTTATTGTTATCCCGGAACTCGTTCGGAAATACCGTAATGAAAGGAACATAGGAGTTTGTCGCTAGGTATTTGACCAAATATGATCGTCCAATTCCTATAGAACCTATCACTAAGATAGCCCTAGAGGGGGATAGGGCTAAGCGGAGCGAAAAGGGTTTTTCATGAGATGGGCAATGAAAACTATTAGCCCCACACGAGGTCTGTGAATAAGTGATTGTCTGATAATGAGCAAGGAATATCCGTCTTTCTGCTAAACAGGATCTATTGAACTCATAATTCAATAGATTCTTGTTATGAATGTCAACTAAGTCTCGTAAGTAAACTGATCCCGGTTGTTCAATCATTTGATAACCAGAATCATTCTTTGATAAATGATCACGATCACTATTAGTCAGACTCAATAGAATTTGCTCAATCCTTTTTTCTCTCGTTAAGGTGGATAACTGAACCAAGAATTCTCTTTCTGCAGCCTCAATCAAATCATTGCTCGCGACCCAGGATTCTATTTGATCATCAATCCAATCATTGTTCACGTTTTTTCTTTTTCGTATCAATGAATGGATCTCTTTACTTGTACGACTTAGATGTCTCGTATTTCTCGAAAAAGTGATTCGATTGATGGGATTTGGTATGCTACTTATGAGATCAATGAGATTGCTCTTCCAATATTTCTTCTTCGAACGTATTGATTTGAACCCATAAGCAGAACCCCGTATTTCTTCTAGAGAATCTCCTAATTGTTTCAGAGCAACTAGAAAGAGATCCGTTAACCAGAAAGAATTCAGTTCAGATGTAGGAGGATACCCATCCAGAAGTTTTTGCAACTCAATCATGTATGATGAAATCATCAAAGATTTGGTCTTTTCGAACTCTGTCTGTAACTCACTAGAGGCTCGGGAAACAAAGAGAAGATGTGTACGAACGAGATATCCAGCAACAAGAAGAAGGAAAAGGATTGAATAGAGTAACTCCCGAGCATTTGGTGATCTCAGATGTGGCCATATCAATGGAACGGGTGACTCATTATTTCGACGAATCATTTCTTCGGACAGAAGAAGATCCTGTAAACACTTACTCGGAATCTTACTTATCTTCTCCTCCCATTGTGGAAGAATCGCCCACAATTTTTTCTGAAGAATTGACCGTGATATAGCTGATCTATGCATAATATCATGAAAAATGGATAAAAATTTTTGACTGCTACTTAGTATCGGTATCGGCAATAGGTCTGAAAAAGTATCTAAAAGGATTAAAGTTAGATATTTGAACCCTGTCGAAGTAAGGAACCATGGCATATATGGTTTGAGCAGATTCAATTT